TTATACAACAAAGAATCAAACTTCAACTTTCAAATTCAAACCTTGACGTGCATCTTACACTAGTGTATAAAAATGTTCCGCATAACTCAGGTACAACTATTAAATAAATAAGTACGATGCCTGAATAAAGGACTATTTTGATAGAATAGATTATGCATGAATCATGCTCTTACTAATTAGATAAGCTAAGTAAGCTATCAGGTTCATACCCTGTCAATAGAAGTTGAATCTTCTTCTAATTAATAAAAATTAATACTCAAATAATCACGATCTATTTGCTGAGAGTGAGAACCGTCATAGTTTTAACATCTAAAAGATGAATAGGAATATGAATCGGTATAGAAATCAACATGATTGGGTTCGTTCCACTTCTGAAAGCTAAGAATAAAGAATCAAGAAGAAGAAGAATAATTTACTTTTTAACACAAAGAATAGGTTCATCGTTAATGTTATATTCATTATTATCAATATGGTTCCAGTCCCCCTCGGGTCATAGAAGATTAATAATAACTATAATAATAGCAAGAATCATAATTAAAATAGGACTTCCACCAATACATATATGAATAATTTATGTATTAAACAACAGATCATGATCATGCTGCTTCATCTTATTAACATGACAAAAGGTTGCCCCATTAACTGTAATGTATCATTTAAACCAAACAATTAATGAAACAATAACCATAGCAATAATAACAACCATCATTGGATCTATTGGTGGAATCAATCACACATCCATTCGTAAAATTATAGGATATTCAAGAGTGTCACACATAGGATGAATAATAATCACATTAAATAACATTAATAAATGCACCATATACTTCATTATTTATACAATTATAGTATATACAATATGCCAAATATTAGAAACAGAAAATATATTTTATCTAAATCAATTCATATTAACAAATAAAATTAATAAAATCGCAATTACATTAAACATATTGAGTATAGGAGGGCTTCCCCCTATGATCGGATTTTTGCCCAAATGAATTGCTATTCAAACAATAATTAACAATAATCTAGTAATAATTGCTTCAATTATAACAATAACATCTCTAATTACTTTAATAGTATATATAAATATGATTTCCCCAATAATAACAATAAGAAATACAATAAACAAAACTGCAATTACAACAGAAAAGGACTACTCACGAATAATTATTATCTCTATAATAACACCCTTAGCTTTATCAATTAATATTTTAATATAAAGCTTTAAGTTAAGGAAACTATTAACCTTCAAAGTTAAATTTACAATAATATTTGTAAGCTTTAGCTAAATTAAGCATCTTTAGATTTGCAATCTAAAATCATTTACATTAGAATATAAAGCCTAATAAGGGGTTTCAACCATACATAAATTTACAATTTACGACCTAAAATTCAGACACCTTATTGAATAAATGATTATTCTCAACCAATCACAAAGACATCGGAACTTTATATTTTATGTTTGGTATTGCATCAGGTATAATAGGGATATCAATAAGATGAATTATCCGAATAGAACTAGCCAACCCAGGATCACTAATTGGCGATGATCAAATTTATAACGTAATTGTTACCGCCCACGCATTCCTAATAATTTTTTTTATAGTCATGCCCATCATGATCGGGGGATTCGGTAACTGATTAGTACCATTAATAATCGGTGCTCCAGACATAGCATTCCCGCGAATAAATAACATAAGATTCTGACTCCTACCCCCATCCTTAACATTAATAACTGCCAGAATATTTGTTGGGACAGGTAGTGGGACAGGCTGAACTGTTTACCCACCCTTATCAAGTAACATTGCTCATGAAGGAGCATCAGTAGACTTAACTATCTTCTCCTTACACTTGGCAGGTGCCAGATCAATTCTAGGAGCCATTAACTTTATTACCACAATCATCAATATACGTCCGGAAGGTATAATTCCTTTACGAATCCCATTATTCGTATGATCAGTGGGACTAACTGCACTACTACTACTATTATCACTACCCGTACTAGCGGGAGCCATCACAATACTATTAACAGATCGAAATTTGAACACGTCATTCTTCGACCCAGCAGGAGGTGGGGATCCTGTGCTATACCAACACCTATTCTGATTTTTTGGACACCCAGAGGTATACATTTTAATTTTACCAGGATTCGGTATTATTTCACACGTAATTGCTCAAGAAAGAGGAAAGAACGAAACCTTTGGTACATTAGGAATAATTTACGCAATAGCATCAATTGGTATCCTAGGATTCATCGTATGAGCACATCACATATTTACAGTAGGAATAGATGTAGATACACGAGCATACTTCACATCAGCCACAATGATCATTGCCGTGCCAACAGGTATCAAAATCTTTAGATGACTAGCAACAATGCATGGTTGTAACTTCACGTATTCTCCACAAATAATATGAGCATTAGGATTCGTATTCCTATTCACAGTGGGAGGAATAACAGGGGTAGTGCTAGCTAACTCATCAATCGACATCGTACTACACGATACATACTATGTAGTAGCCCACTTTCATTACGTACTTTCAATAGGAGCAGCATTCGCAATCATAAGAGGATTCATCACATGATTCCCATTATTCACAGGAATAACAATAAATCCTAAATGACTAAAAATACAATTCTTCACCACATTCATCGGCGTAAATGTAACATTCTTCCCCCAACACTTCTTAGGTCTTAGAGGAATGCCACGACGATACTCTGACTACCCAGATTCATTCACAACATGAAACGTGATTTCATCAATTGGGTCAACAATCTCAACAATAAGAATAATTATATTTTTTATAATCATTTGAGAAAGATTCATTACCACACGAAAATTAATCTTCCCGAACAGAATACCATCGAGAATTGAATGAATACAAAAGTACCCACCAGCAGAGCACTCATACAACGAATTACCAATCCTCACAAACTAATTAATCTAATGTGGCAGATTAGTGCAATGAACTTAAGATTCATATATAAAGAAATATCTTTTATTAGAATTGGCCACATGATCAAACATTTCATTCCAAGACGCTAATTCCCCAACCATAGAACAACTAACATTCTTTCACGACCACACAATAATACTAATTATTATAATTATAGTAACAATTTCATACATTATACTATCAATAATAGTAAACAAAAGTATCAATCGGTATCTACTGCATGGACAAACCATCGAGCTAATTTGAACAGTAATACCAGCTGTAGTATTAATATTTATTGCTCTACCATCCCTTCGCATCTTATACATAATAGACGAAATAATAAACCCATCAATAACACTAAAGACCATTGGACATCAATGGTATTGAAGATACGAATATACAGACTTCAAATCAATCGAATTTGATTCATACATAAAACCATACTCCGAAATATCAGACTTCCGGCTACTAGATGTAGATAATCGAGTAATTTTACCAATAAATACTCCAATCCGAGTAATCGCAACATCAGCAGATGTAATTCACTCATGAGCCGTACCCAGTCTAGGTATCAAGGTAGACGCAACACCCGGGCGACTTAATCAAGCATTCCTAATAATCAAACGACCAGGAATAATATTTGGTCAATGCTCAGAAATTTGTGGGGCAAACCACAGATTCATACCTATCGCCATCGAAAGAGTACCCATAAAAAACTTCCTACACTGACTAGATAAAAAGTCATTAAGTGGCTGAAATACATAAGCGTTGGTCTCTTAAACCAAATCATAGTTCAATTTAACTCTTAATGAGAGAGTTAGTTTAAAAATTAAAACACAACCTTGTCAAGGTTGAAACGTTACCGAATTAAATTAACACCCTCTAATACCACACATATCTCCAATATGATGAATAATACTATACTTAACATTCATCACATGCATAATTATATTAATATCAACAATCTACTTCTATTTTATTCCAAAAGGAAAAAAGAATAAAATAGAAAAAGTAATTAATACAAATAACTGAAAATGATAACGAACCTTTTCTCTTCATTCGACCCAGCAACGAGAATTAGATTCTCAACGAATTGAGTATCATCAGGAATATTCTTAATGGTATTACCATCTATCTTCTGAGTTATACCTAATCAATCTCAAATACTCGCTAAAAATATATTTTCTACCTTAAACAGCGAAATGTACATGCTAATAATAAAAAAATCACCAATTACACTAATATTTATTTCATTATTCATATTCATCCTTTATAATAATATCATAGGGCTGCTACCTTACATTTATACAAGATCAAGTCAAATAACGCTAACTATTACATTAGCGCTACCGTTATGAATAGCATTCATGTTATTTGGTTGATTCAACAACACCAATCACATATTTGCCCACTTGATTCCCATAGGTACCCCGACCATTCTTATACCATTCATAGTGTGTATTGAAACCATTAGAAATATCATTCGCCCAGGATCTCTGGCAGTACGACTTACCGCCAATATAATTGCTGGACATCTATTAATAACACTGTTAGGTAACAACGCAGCATCAGCTAGAAATATCGCCATCTATGCTATTTTAGCAATTCAACTAGGTTTAATGTGATTTGAAACTGCCGTTTCACTGATTCAAGCCTATGTATTTACAATTTTAAGTACACTTTATTCTAGAGAAGTAACCTAATGAAATCAAATCATCCATATCATTTAGTAGATCAAAGACCATGACCTCTTACAGGGTCTATTGGAGCCATAACTTTAACATCAGGTACCGTCATATGATTCCACAAACACGACCCATCATTATCTATTTTAGGAATACTAATTCTAATTCTAACTGTAATTCAGTGATGACGTGACATTATCCGAGAAAGAACATTCCAAGGACTACACACCATTAAGGTAGTAAAAGGGTTAAAATTAGGAATAATTCTATTCATTATCTCAGAAGTAATATTCTTCGTATCATTCTTCTGAGCATTCCTGCATAGAAGACTATCACCATCAATTGAAATCGGGATAATTTGACCCCCCAAGGGTATTCAACCATTTAATCCTATAGAAATCCCTCTCCTAAATACTGCCATCTTATTATGTTCAGGTATTTCGGTCACATGAGCTCACCACAGAATCATAGAAGGAAATCATTCATCAACTATAGCAGGCTTAGCAACTACAGTTATCCTAGGAATCACATTTACAATCCTACAAGCTTACGAGTATATAGAAGCCAGATTTACTATCGCAGACTCTGTATATGGATCTGTATTCTTTGTGTCTACTGGATTTCACGGGCTCCACGTAATCATTGGGACCACCTTCCTAAGTGTGTGTTTAATACGACACTTGGCTCATCAATTTTCTCCAACACACCATTTTGGATTCGAAGCAGCTGCCTGATACTGGCACTTCGTAGATGTAGTATGATTATTTCTATATATTATAGTTTACTGATGAGGTAGATAATATTCATTTAGTATAAAAGTATATTTGACTTCCAATCAAAAGGTCTAACCTTAGAATGAATAATATTATTAATTATAGCTATAATAACAATAGCCGCACTAATTTCTATTACATTAATAGTAATCTGCTTCATAGTGTCCAAAAACGGTTACGCAGATCGAGAAAAATCATCACCATTCGAATGTGGGTTCGACCCAATAAGATCCCCTCGTAAACCATTCTCAGTTCACTTCTTCTTAATCGGAATTCTATTCTTAGTATTCGATGTAGAGATTGCAATCATCCTGCCACTAATCATTTTAATAAAAATTGGACCAATATGAAACTGATCATTTATTATATTAAGATTTTTAATTATTCTAATCGCAGGATTATACCACGAATGAAATAATGGAGCACTAAAATGAATAACGTAGGGGGTTGTAGTTAATCATAACATTTAATTTGCAATTAAAAGGTACAATAAAAGTCTTCCTCAAGTAATGAAGTAAAACTACAATTAGTTTCGACCTAATAATAAGAGAATATATCTCCTTACTTTTAATTGAAGCCAAAGTAGAGGCCTTTCACTGTTAATGAAAGAAATGATAAATAATCCAATTAAAGGGGAGTATCGAAATAAAAGGAGCTGCTAACTACCTTTTAAAGCGGTTAAACTCCGTTTCTCCCTTATTTATGTAGTTTAATAAAACCTATCATTTTCAATGATAAATTAGGGTGCCAACCCTCATAAATACACTTAAAAAGCTACGCTTATCTTAATATCTTCAATATTATGCTTTAAATTAAGCTATTCAAGTAAAGAATAATCAAAAAAAATACAAGTAAAAATAATATAAACATAGTATTAATACCAATAATATATATATACTTCTCAATTAAAGAGCTAATCCTCAAAAAATAAACTACCTTGCCCAAAGTTGAAGCCTCACTCCAACCAATCCCATAATACCTATTAGAATTAGAAGAAACCCCCACCAATGAATAATAAAGAATATGTATACTAAAAGAAGGAAGGAATCACATACTACCAAAAAAGTAATGTAAAACCCCAGAATTAAATTCAAAAGAATAATTCATTAAACTTAAGCAATAACCAAAAACAAAAGAAGTCAAAAACAGAAACAAAGTCAGCAAACTAAAATCAACTAACGAACAAACACTAAAATCAATTAACAGAATTCAATATAAGACACTACCACCAGCAATAGACATAAAACACAAAAATAATATAGAAACCATTATAATACTATCCTCAAAATAACAATTCAATTTAAATGAACCAATACACCCCTGTAGGCAATAATACAATAAACGAAATCTATAAATAATAGTAGTAATTATAGAAATACAAAAGACTATCATCAAAATATAATCTGCATTTGAAGAAAATAAAAAGTTCATAATACCGTGCTTTCTATAAAACCCTGTTATGTAAGGAATACCACAAAGAGACAATCTAGAAATAGAAAAACATGAAATAGTCACAGGTAAATAACCAATAGAATAATTAAGATAACGAATATCTTGAGAATCACCAATACAATGAATAATAAGGCCAGCACAAAGAAACAGTAAAGATTTAAAAAACGCATGATTCAATAAATGAAAAAAAGAAATCAATGAATCACCCATAAATAAAACCATTATTATAAGCCCCAACTGACTCAAAGTAGAAAGAGCAATAATCCTCTTTAAATCAAATTCAAAAATAGCCCCCACACCCGCCAAAATTATTGTTAGGCAAGATAAACCCAAAAACAATGAAACATCAGCCTTAAATAAAATAAAATCAAACCGAATAAGTATATACACCCCCGCAGTAACCAAGGTAGAAGAATGAACCAGGGCTGAAACAGGAGTGGGAGCAGCCATAGCTGCAGGTAATCAAGATGAAAAAGGAACCTGAGCTCTTTTAGTAAAAGCCGCCAACACCAACAAATAAACAATAATTAAACTATAAATCACATCGCCATAAATATAAGAAAAATGATAAGTACCCGAATTCAAGATATATGCTAAAGAAATTAAAATAGCAACATCACCAATCCGATTAGTTAAAACTGTCAATATACCCGCATTATAAGATTTAAAATTATTAAAATAAACTACTAAACAATAAGAAATCAAACCAAGACCATCCCAACCCAAAAGAATACTAAACAAATTAGGTCTCACAATAAGCATTAACATAGATATAACAAAAAGAACAACCAAGTATAAAAACCGTAACCTAAAAACATCATTGCCTATGTAAACATGACTATATAAAATAACTATAGAAGAAATCATTAAAACTCTCCCCATAAATAGTAAAGAAATATAATCAAAATAAAAGCTAACCCCAACAATCAATCTATTGAGGCTAAAAAATTCATAATCAATAAACAAGGAATAAGAATAAAGATTAAAGTAAATACCAAAAACAAAAACCAAACCACCCGAAACAAACAAATAAACAAAATAAAGAAAAAAGTAAGAAACACCAAAAATTACCTAAAGTAAAATACACCAATAACGCCACAAGTTAATATTCTAATTAAACTATTTAGGTAAAATACTATTAACCCCAACTTAAAAAACAAGAAATTAAGGGGAAACCAATGAAAAAACAATAAAATATACTCACGCACTCTAATCATTGATAAAGAAACACCAGCAAAATTACCATGCTGAGTAATAGAGTACAAATAAATACTCATACAACAACTCAAAAAAGACGATACCATTAAAAAGACAACTCTTAAAAATCTCCAAGAAACCAACCCTCTAATAATTAAAAATTCACCAAATAAATTTAAAGATAGAGGGCAAGCCATATTATTAGCACAAAACATAAACCAAAATATTCTAAGTACAGGAAAAATAACAATTAAACCCTTATTAATATACAAGCTACGAGTATGAGTGCGCTCATAAACTAAATTGACTAAACAAAACAAACCAGAAGAACACAAACCATGACCCAACATCATAACAAAAGAACCAATAACCCCATAAAAAGAAAGAGACAAAACACCACAAATAACTAAAGCTATATGGGAAACAGAAGAATGAGCTACTATTGATTTCATGTCAACCTGATACAAGCATAAAATGCCCGCATAAACCATGCCAACCATTGAAACTGAAACAAATCAATAATTATAATTAATAGAATAAAAATGAATAAAATTCATAACCCGATAAATCCCATAACCACCCAACTTCAAAAGAACTCCAGCTAAGATCATAGAACCAGAAACAGGAGCCTCAACATGAGCCCTAGGCAACCAATAATGAACAAAAATCATAGGTATTTTAACAAAAAAAGCCAAAAGCATGAATAAATAAACATAAAAATTAACATCTACAACAATCAGGTACATAAATAAAGTAAAAGATACATTTCTAATTCAAAAAATACAAACTAACATCGGTAAAGAAGCAGTTAAAGTATAAAAAAGGAAGTACATACCAGCCAGTAAACGCTCAACCTGATTACCCCACCCTAAAATCAAAAAAAGGGTGGGAATAATTGAACCCTCAAATAAAATATAAAACACAAATATATTTGTGGTTGAAAAGCAAAGAGTGAGTACGCCAGCGAGGACTACAATTAACAACAAAAATTCATTTGGGGATAATTGACCTTCCATTACCCTAAAAGAAGCCAGCAACATCAAGCAAGAAATCCATAAAGTTAATAAAATTATTCAATAAGAAAACAAATCAATCCCAAACCCGTAACTAATGAAACATGTATAGTCACGTAAAACCAAAGTAAGCATAAAAAAAGAAATTACTATAAATGTGATGGCAACCTCCCACCAAACACTATATATCAATATAGGTATCATCAAAATTATAGGAATAACAATTTTTATCATAAAGGAGAAATACTTGAAACATAATCATTACCATGACTACGAATTATAAAAGTTAAAACTGAAAGGCCTAAGGCTGCCTCACCGACAGCGAATGTCAAGTAAATTAATAATAAATAAGACAAAGAAGCGTCAATAGATCTCAAGCACGAAAACCCATAAATATGTAACAAAACTGCGTACTCTAAACTAAGAAGTGCCAATAAGACATGCCGTTTATTGGATACAAAAGCAATCATGGCACTAGCCATCATTAATATATTAACAATAAGTTTTAATAGTTTAACAAAAATAATGATCTTGTAAATCATAGATAGGTAATCCTTTAAAACTTCAGTAAGGTGAAGTGTCACATCATTAATCTCCAAAATTAACATTTTTTTTAAACTACCAACTGATATCTTTATAAGATTGGCCTTTTCATTAAGAATCATATTCATGTTTATAAAAACACCCATCACTATGGGGGCTATCCTTATAGTAGCCGCCTTAAATATAGCCATAATCATAGGAATAACTATAAGCACATTCTTTTTTTCTTACGTTATAGTAATTGTAATAATAAGAGGTATACTAATCCTGTTTATCTATATATCAGTTGTAGCCTCTAATAATAAATTCAACAGATCCTTTACCTTAATGTTTGTTTTTATCACAACTACAACAATTTACTGATACATCACACCAACATCAATTATTAAGTCCACCAACAATGAGTCATTAATGCTAATTAACATTACATCAAAAATAGAGATCACAATAACTGCGATCATTATACTTCTAATTGTAATAATTATTGTAGTAATAATAGTCACCACTCACAAAGGACCATTACGAATAAGAGCTAAATAATGAACAAACCAATTCGAAAAACCAATCCAATAATTATAATTATCAATAATGCACTATGGGATCTACCTGCACCCTCATCGATCTCACTTTGATGAAATTTTGGGTCATTGCTATCTATATGCCTAATAATCCAAATCATAACAGGATTATTCCTAGCTATACACTACACGGCTAATATCGAAATAGCATTTAAAAGTGTTATCCATATCTGTCGTGACGTAAATAACGGATGATTAATCCGAAACAGACACGCCAATGGTGCATCGCTATTCTTTGTTTGTATCTACCTTCATATTGGTCGTGGGCTATATTATGGGTCATACAAATTAAATCACACCTGAATAGTAGGTATTATAATATTACTAATAACAATAGGGGCTGCATTCCTAGGCTATGTATTGCCATGAGGACAAATGTCACTATGAGGAGCCACTGTAATTACAAATCTATTATCAGCCGTACCATATTTAGGAGATACCCTAGTAAAATGGTTGTGAGGAGGATTTTCAGTAGATAATGCCACCTTAACACGATTCTTTGCACTACATTTTCTCCTACCCTTCATTATTGCAGCCCTCACAATGATTCATCTATTATTCCTCCATCAAACTGGCTCATCCAATCCTACAGGGACAAACAGAAATATTGATAAAATCCCGTTCCACCCATACTTTTCTATCAAGGACATTATAGGAATAACCATTACCATAATAATATTTATTATATTAATCCTTTGAGAGCCTCGAATACTAGGGGATCCAGAAAACTTCATTCCGGCCAACCCCTTAGTCACCCCAGTTCACATTCAACCAGAATGATACTTCCTATTTGCCTATGCAATTCTACGATCAATCCCTAATAAGCTAGGGGGAGTAATCGCCATATTAATATCAATCTTAATTATTGCAGCACCCATAATTAATAACAGAAAATTCCAAGGCACTCAATTCTACCCCCTAAGAAAAATATTATTCTGAATATTCGTAAGAATCGTAATTTTATTAACATGAATCGGTGCACGCCCAGCAGAAGAACCCTTTATTACAACAGGGCAGACATTAACATGCTTATACTTTTTCCACTTTGTAATAAACCCAATCACAGTCAAACTGTGAGACAAAATACTTAATTAGTTAAAAAGCTTTGGGTAAGCATGTGCCTTGAAAGCACAAGACAAAGGTTAAATCCCTTTATTAACTTAAATACTCATACACTTATTTTAATGATTATAGTATAACATAAAGAATAACTCCCGAGATACACAAAATATAATTTAATGAAACAGGCAAGAAAACCCTCCAAGTTAAATACATTAATTTATCATATCGATAACGAGGTAAAGTACCACGCACCCAGATAAATAGAAAAACAAAAAATAAGCTCAAAAGATAAAAATACAAAGATCTGACCTGCCCACCAAAAAATATAACAACAGTCAAAATTCTAACAAAAATAATATTCATGTATTCAGAAAGAAAAATATAAGCAAACCCCCCTCTTCTATACTCAACATTAAACCCCGACACTAGTTCTCTCTCCCCCTCAGCAAAATCAAATGGAGACCGATTAGTTTCAGCTAAACAGCTAGAGAATCAACAAAAAAAAAGAGGAATGGAGAGAAAGAAAAACCAAAAATCCTGATAAAGAGTAAAATCCAAAAGGTCAAAGGAGCCAATTAATAACAAGTAAGAAATTACAATCAAAGACATACTTACTTCATAAGAGATAGTCTGTGCCAAAGCACGTATTCCACCCAAGAATGAGTACATGCTATTAGAAGATCAGCCAGAAATTAAAACTCCATAAACCCCCAACCCAGAGCAACAGAAAAAATAAAGGATACCAAACTTAAAGTCAATTATAGAACAATAATAAGGATAAATAAATCACAACATAAAAGATAACATTAATATAAAAACTGGAGTTAGATAATAAACAGCAAAATTACCCCTAGTAAGATAAATTTGTTCCCTAAAAAAAAGCTTCAATCCATCCGAAAAAGGCTGCAATAACCCCATTAAACCAACCCTATTAGGACCCTTTCGCAATTGAATATAACCTAAAACCCTTCGCTCTAATAAAGTGACAAATGCTACAGAGATTAAAATAAAAATTAACAAGACCAAGTAAGAGATAAATACCAATACTGAGTGTGAAACATTTCACATAAATAAATCCTAAATTTATAGCACTAATTCTGCCAACACAGTAATTAATAAGATTCATAAATAAAGAAACTATTCCTAATACTTGGTCCTTTCGTACTAAAGTATTACAACTATATGTGGATAGAAACCGACCTGGCTCACGCCGGTCTGAACTCAGATCATGTAAAGAATCAATGGTCGAACAGACCAAGTAATAAGACTGCTACACCTTATACTAACTTTAATCCAACATCGAGGTCGCAATCTCCTTCATCGATATGAACTCTCCGAAAAAATTACGCTGTTATCCCTGAGGTAATTAGTTCTTTCTCTCCAAAAATCAGGATCAATAAAACACTAATCAGTGAAACAAATCAAAGTAAGTTCTTGAAATTACTCTGTCACCCCAACAAAATACTATATCAACTATAATGAAATACATTTTGTAAATGTGTTA